CTACAGATTCAAATCTTATATCTTCATTTAATTATCTTAATTAAATCCAATAGATTTAAAACTTCTTTTTTGGTAAAAAAATTGCGAAATTTTTTTCTAGAATGCCCAATATCTGTTTTACATCTTCTAGGCGAAAATGCTCAATTTTCATAAGATCTTCTTGACTCTTATTCATAAGGTCCAATAATGTATATATATTGGACCTTATGAGGCAATTATAAACTCTGGGAGACAATTCGAATTGATCAATAAAAATAGATTTCAATGCTATTTTGTTTTTTCCGACTTTATCTAATTTATTGTGAAAAGTAAAGGGGGATAAAGGAACCATATGTTGGTTGTCCTCTAAAAGTAAGTTTTCTTCTTCCTTATATAAAAAGGGAATAAATAAATCAATCAAATTCCGGGAGGCTTCATGAAGTGCTTCTTTCGGAGTTAAACTGCCATTTGTCCATATTTCGAGAAAGAGTATCTCTTGTTTTTCATTCCCATTTCCATAGGAATGAATACTATGATTCACGTTTCGAACAGGCATGAATACAGCATCTACAGGATAACTTCCATCTTGAAAGTTATGTGGCATCTTTATAAGATATCCGCGATTTCTTTCAATTTCTAATCCAATACGTAAATTTATTGGTTCTGTCAAGCTAGCTATATGTTGTGTATTGTCGACAATTTCTACATAAGGTGGTAAGATGATATCTCGAGCAGTTACATATCCAGGACCTCTAACACAAATAGACGCGTCACAAGTTCCATATAGATTACTTCTCAATACAATTTCTTTCAAATTCATTATAATTTCGTGGGCCGATTCTTGAATACCCGTTATAGTAGAATATTCGTGGGAGACGTTCTCAGATTTTACACGTGTGATACATGTTCCTTCTATTTCTCCAAGCAAAGCTCTTCGCATCGCAATGCCTATTGTGTCGGCTTGTCCTTTCATAAGTGGAGACAGAATAAATCGACCATAATAAAGGCGTTTACTGTCTGTTCTTGATTCAACACACTTCCACTGTAGTGTCCGAGTAGATACTGTTACTTTCTCTCGAACCATAGTAATAATATTTTTTTTGATTGAATTATTTATTTCTCTTGTTTCTCTTGAAATTTCTTCACTGTTTATTTCTATACACGTCTTTTTTTCGGAGGTCTACAGCCATTATGTGGCATAGGGGTTACATCCCGTACAAAAGTTAATAGTATACCACTTCTACGAATAGCTCGTAATGCGGCGTCTCTTCCGAGACCGGGACCTTTTATCATGACTTCTGCTCGTTGCATACCTTGATCTACTACTGTACGAATAGCAACTGATGCTGCAGTTTGAGCGGCAAAGGGTGTCCCTCTTCTTGTACCCTTGAATCCACAAGTACCGGCCGAGGACCAGGAAACCACCCGACCTCGTACATCTGTAACTGTAACAATGGTATTATTGAAACTTGCTTGAACATGAATAACTCCCTTTGGTATTTTACGTGCACTTTTACGTGCACCAATACGTACATTTCTACGTAAACCAGTTCTCGGTATACCTTTTGCCATATTGTATCATCTCATAAATATGAGTCAAAAATATATGGATATATCCATTTCATGTCAAAACAGATTCTTTATTTGTATTTGTACGCTGAGCTCTTTAGTGAGTCTGATTATCCCTTTATCCTTGTCTTTGTTTATGTCTCGGATTGGCACAAATTACTCTAATGCGACCCCGTCTACGGATTAGTCGACATTTTTCACAAATTTTACGAACGGAAGCTCTTATTTTCATATTTGTCATTCCTTATCTTAATTCTGAATCTACTTCTCGATAGAAAATAGGTTTCTTGGAATTTTTTATCTTGAATCGTATTGAATAAAAATCACCTAATCCTTCAAATCTTTGTTTCGGAGTCGATAAATTATACGTCCTCTGGTTGAATCATAACGACTTACTTCAATTTTGACTTTATCTCCGGGAAGTATCCGTATAAAACTACGCCGGATCTTTCCCGAAACATAACCTAGAATCAGATCCTCATTATCTAAACGAACCCGGAACATGCCATTGGGAAGCGATTCAGTAATTAAACCTTCATGAATCCATTTTTGTTCTTTCATTCCAGGTAAAGCCCCCTTGAGGTATCAACTAATGGAGGAGAAACGATATTAGACAACTCACCCCCTTATCTTTTTTTTTTTTACAAATAGGAAGAGGTTTCGGATTTCATTTGGATATTAAATGGATTACCATATATAACATAAAATTTCTCCGCCGATTCCTTCTAGTCGAGCCTCCCGATCTGTCATTATACCCCGAGAAGTAGAAAGAATTACAATCCCTATCCCACCTAAAATTCTAGGAATTCGTTGAGAGTTAGAATAAATTCGTAGACCGGGTCGGCTGATCCGTTTTAAATTTAACAAATTCCTATAGGGTCTTTTCTTATTCCTGCTATGTCGCAGGGTTAAAACTAAAAAATTTTGGTTTTTTTCTCGATGTTTTCTGACGTTTTCGATAAAACCTTCTCGGAAAAGTATTTTAACAATATTTTCGGTAATATTAGTAGATGCTATGCGAACAACTCTTTTTCTATCCATATCAGCATTTCGTATAGAGGTTATTATCTCAGCAATAGTGTCTCTACCCATGATGAACTCAAACTTTTGGTGTCTCAAAATTGGATATAATTAACATGTTTTTTTATTGGTTTATGAATATAAAATTTTTAAGGTATATACGCGAAACACAAGCTACGAATTAATCTAGTTCTTAAACTATTTCTTTTCAAATACCCCAAAAATATCAGATCTCTTTTTATTTTATAATACTTCTATAATACTTCGGGAGCTAATGAAACTATTTTAGTAAAATTTAATTGTCTCAATTCGCGGGGGATTGCCCCAAAAATGCGAGTTCCTTTTGGGTTTCCTTCTTGATCAATTACAACTGCAGCATTGTCATCATATCGTATTATCATACCGCTGTCACGTTTAAGTTCTTTACAGGTACGAACAATTACAGCTCTGACTACTTCTGATTTTTCTAGGGGCATATTTGGTACTGCTTCTTTGATCACAGCAACAATAACGTCACCAATATGAGCATATCGGCGATTACTAGCTCCTATGATTCGAATACACATCAATTTTCGAGCCCCGCTGTTATCCGCTACATTTAAATAGGTCTGAGGTTGAATCATATAAATTTTTGAGTCTATTCTTCCAATGCAAAGGATGAAAAAAAATAAAAGAAATATTGTTTGTCTAAGTCTAAAAAAAGAAACCTGCGATTTTGTTTCATCCCCAAGACTCATTTCTGTCGGTTCTATATTTTTATCCCGAAATAATAAATTGAGTTCGTATAGGCATTTTGGATGCTGCTATTAAAATAGCCCTTTTAGCTATATTTTCGGTTACTCCACCCATTTCATATAGTATTCGCCCCGGTTTAACAACAGCTACCCAATATTCAGGGGATCCTTTCCCTGAGCCCATACGTGTTTCAGCAGGTCTTACTGTAACTGGTTTATCTGGAAAGAGCCGGACCCATATTTTTCCACCACGGCGTGCATTTCGTGTCATTGCTCGGCGACCTGCTTCGATTTGTCTCGATGTGATCCAAGCGGGTTCAAGTGCTTGAAGAGCATATTTACCGAAACAAATATGATTACCTCGATAAGATATTCCCTTCATTCTTCCTCTATGTTGTTTACGGAATTTAGTTCTTTTGGGGTTATAGTTGATGGTTGTTTCGGAATTTCATCTCTACTACAGAGCTGGACGTGAGAGTTTCTTCTCATCCAGCTCCTCGCGAATAAAAGGATTCAAAATTGAATTTCAATTAATTTGAATAGCTATTAGAACATTTTTAGAAAAGATTTTATTTTTTTCTAACGTCCTAATAAATCTTTATTGTCTTTTGTCCTTTATCCGAGTTTACCAATTCAAAAAAAGAAAGTTTTCGCGGGCGAATATTGACTCTTGCAATCTCTATTTCAGTCCTAGCACTTGTTCGTCACTTTTCCGAATAGATGAATTAATTTCCGGTTCATTTCGCCATCCTAACTAGTGAATTATTAAGATTCATTTGTTTAATAAAATCTTTTGCATTCACAGGTTCCTTCGTTTCCACCACTTCGTACTAAATGATTAGGTCAGAATTCTACAACGGAGCTCATAATCCAATTTATTCTTGAGTCAACCTTCTTAGTCTTTATTGACTCGAAGCTCTTGAGTTTTTTCTTCTCTTCTATCAGAAATTCCTTGAAAATTTCATTATGTATGAATCAATTAGTATTGATGCTTTATTACATTGTCTTTTATGAGATAACCCACAGACCTTCCATATTAGAATTCTATATCATTGATATTCTTTTTCTCTCTTTCTCTCATCCTTCCATTTATCCACACCTTTCTTCTGTAATTTTGCTTTAAAAAAGTTTAATTATTTCAGTTGCTACAAAGATATGACTTATTTAACATATCTTGACTGGTTCTTTAGATCCAGATAATATGAAGTGATGAATTGGTTTTCATACTATCGGGTCGGTCTTTTGTAACCCTAACCCTAAAAAAAAACCAACGAGTCACACACTAAGCATAGCAATTATATCAAAAGGTCAATTGAATTTTTATTCAACCCTATAGAATTAAGAATTAGTTTGATTGGTAGGAAAAAGAATGAACGAGTTTCTCCCTTTTTCCTTCTATCAATAGATAGAAGGAAAAAACAATGAAAGTTTTCTTATTCCTCTTCCTTGTCTATAAAAATCCAAATTTTGATGCCCAAAACCCCATAGATAGTCCGAACTGTATAGGAACAATAATTTATTTTAGCTCGAATGGTTTGTAGGGGAACCCTGCCCTCTCTGATCCATTCGACACGGGCAATTTCTTTTCCGTCGATACGCCCTGCAATTTGTACTTGAATTCCTTTTGTATCCGCTTGTTCAGTTAATTCAATAGCCTTTTTCATTGCTTTTCGAAATGAAACTCTATTTTTTAATTGT